AATAAGTATCTTGTGTCAGAATTTAGAAATTCTATGGCTCGAATCTTTAGTATTCTCTTATTTATCACCTCTGTCTACTATTTAGGAAGAATGCCGTCACCTACAGTCACTAAGAAACTGAAAGAGAAAGAAACTTCAGAAACGGAAGAGGGGGAAGAAAGAAAGGAAGAAAGCGATGTGGAAACAACTTCCGAAACGAAGGAGACTAAACAGGAACAAGAGGGATCCAACGAAGAAAACCCTTCCCTTTGCTCGGAAGAAAAGGAGGATCTGGACAAAATAGATGAAACGGAAGAGACCCGAGTGAATGGAAAGGAAAAAACAAAGGATGAATTTAACTTTCAAGAGGCACGCTATCAAGATAGCCCAGTTCATGAAGATTATGATCTGGATACCCATCAAGAGAATTTTGAATTGGGAAGACTGAAAGAAAAGAAAAATAAAAGTTATTATTGGTTTTGGGTTGAAAAAACTTTTGTCACTTTTTTTTTCGATTATAAACGATGGAATCGTCCATTACGATATATAGAAAATGATCAATTAGAAAATGCTTTACGCAATGAAATGTCACAATTTTTTTTTTATACATGTACAAGTGATGGGAAACAAAAAATATCCTTTATGTATCCTCCTAGTTTATCGACATTTTCAGAAATGCTAGAACGAAGAATTTCTTTGTACATAAGAGAAAAAATATATGACGAAAATCTTTCTAATTCTTGGATTTATACCAATGAAAAAAAAAAGTTAAATTTGAATAATGAATTGATAAATCGAATCAAAATTATAGAAAAAAATGAGGGATCTCCTAGTCTGGATAGGCTTGAAAAAAGAACCATATTATGCGATGATGAGAATAAAAAAAAATGCTTGCCAAAAGCATATGATCCTTTTTTCAACGGACCTTGTCGAGGAACACGAAAAAAACTCTATTCACATGCAATCATGAATCATTTAATTACTTATACAAATACAGAAGATTTAGTAGAAATTTTTTGGATAAATAAGATTCATGATCTACTTCTTAATGATTCCTTAGGAATTTACCGTCAATCATTTTTAAAAAAAACGGAAAAGTCCTTCATCTCAATTGATGAATTATCTTCTGAGTGCGGACACATTTTTAATTTTGAAAAATGTCCTTTATTGACAGAAGCAAAAATAATTGATTCAGAAAGTCAAGCAAAATCTTTGCAATTTGTATTCGATGTAATTACAAAAGATCAAAAAACAAAGAAAAAGAAAGATATTGGAATTAAAATAAAAGAAGTCAGTAAAAAGGTGTCTAGATGGTCATACAAATTAACCGAGGATTTGTTGGAAGAAGAGGAAAAAGAAAATGAAAAAGAATTAGAAGAAGAATTAGAAGAAGAAGAGCATGAGATTCATTCAAGAAGAGCCAAACGTGTTGTAATTTATAACGATAATGATCAAAATACCAATTCTATTTCTAGTACTAAGAATGCTAGTAACAATGAGAAAAATGATAATAAAACGGAAGAGGAAGAGGAAGAGGTAGCTCTGATACGTTACTCCCAACAATCGTGTTTTCGTCGCAATCTAATCAAAGGATCCATGCGCGCTCAAAGACGTAAAACAGTTATTTGGGACCTCTTTCAAGTAAATGCGCATTCCCCACTTTTTTTGGACCGTATATACAAAACATCTTTTTTTTATTCTTTTCATATTAATGAAATGAAGAATCTTATTTTGAGGAATTGGATGGGTAGAGAACGAGAATCTGAATTTAAAATTTTAGATTCCCATTTTGAAAATGAAGAGACAAAAGAAGAAAAGGATAAAAAAGAACGTATAGAAATATCAGAAGCTTGGGATACCTTTGTATTTATTCAAGCAATAAGAGGTTTAATGTTAGTAATCCAATCTTTTTTTAGAAAATACATTATATTGCCTTCATTTATAATAGCTAAAAATATTTTACGTATGTTATTATTTCAATTCCCCGAGTGGTACGAGGATTTGAAGGAATGGAATAGAGAAATGCATATTAAATGCACCTATAATGGTGTTCAATTATCAGAAACAGAATTTCCCCAAGATTGGTTAACAGACGGCATTCAGATAAAGATTCTATATCCTTTCTGTCTAAAACCTTGGCGAAAAGCTAAGGTACGATCTCATCATAGAGATCGAGGAGATTCAAAATATAAAAACAAAAATTTTTGTTTTTTAACAGTCTGGGGAATGGAAGCAGAACTTCCCTTTGGTTCTCCCCGAAAACGACCTTCTTTTTTTGAACCTATTTATAAAGAACTCAAAAAAAGAAATAGAAGGGTAAAAAATAAGATTTTACAAGTTATAAACTTTTTGAAGGAAAGAATAAAATCCTTTATATTTATAAAAGTTAGAAAAGAAAAAACAAAATGGGTCACTAAAATATTTATAGTTATCAAACTCATAATGAAAAAATTGGAAAAAATAAATCCAATTTTTTTATTTGAGTTGAGGAAAGAAAAAGTATATGAAATGAAGGAAAACGAAAAAGATTTACAAAAAAATAAAAAGATTCTTCGCGAATCATCTGTTCGAATTCGACCAAAAAATTGGTTAAATTATTCACTAATAGAAAGAAGAATGAAAGATCTTTCTGATAAGACAATAAAAATCAGGAATCAAATAGAACGAAACGAAAAAGAAAAAAAAAAAGATATAGTTATAATTTATGATAATAAAAGGCCGGAATCTTTGAAAATCTTAAAAAGGAAAAATATCCGATTAATGCGTAAATCGCACTACTTTATAAAATCATTCATTGAAAAAATATACATAGATATTTTACTATGTACCATTAGCATTCCTAAGATCAATGCAAAACTTTTCTTTAAATCAAAAAAAAATATCTTTAATAAATCCATTTACAACAATAAAAGAAATAAAGAACAAGAAGGAATTGATGAAACAAATCAAAATACAATGAAGTTTAATTTTGGTTTGACTATAAAAAAGTTGTTTTCAAATACTTATAGTACTGAGAATAGGAATCCAAATTCCGATACTTATTGGAACTTATCTTCCCTATCTCAAGCATATGTATTTTACAAATTATCACAAACCCAATTACTTAATAAGGATCGCTTGAGACCTGTATTTCAATATAAAGGAAACTCTCCTTTTTTTAAGGAAAAATTAAAAGACTCTTGTATGATAATGATACACGGAATATTTGATTCCAAATCAAGACATAATAAAATTCATTCGTATGTAATGAACGAATGGAAAAACTGGTTAAAAGGTCATTATCAATACGATCCATCTCAAAAAAAATGGTCTCGATTAGTAACTAAAGAATGGCGAAATAGAATCAATCAACGCTGTATGATTCAAAACCAAAACAAGGAATCAATCCAATTGGATTTATATAAAAAATACCAATTCATTCATTCCATGAAAAAAAATAACTATGCAGCGGATTCTTTTATGAGTCAAAAAGAAAAATGGAAAAAAAATCACAGATATGATCTTTTATCATATAAATACATAAGTCCTCCTAATTCATATATTTATGGATCAACATTAGAATTTGAAATAAACGGGGATCGAGAAATTCCATATCATTTCAATACATCGAAACCCGAATCATTTTATGTATTAGTAAGTATACCTAGTAATAATTATCTAGAAAAAGGATATATTATTGATAGGAATATAAATTTGGATAGAAAATATTTTGATTGTAGAATTCCTCATTTTTGTTTTAGAAAGAATATTGAGATCTGGACCAATGCACATATTGGCATGACGATTCATAAAAATACTAAGACTGAAATTAAAAATTTAAAAAAAATGAAAAAAAAAGATCTTTTTTCTACTACGGTTCGTCAAGACATCAAACCATGCAATCAAAAAAGAAACTTTTTTGATTGCATGGGAATGCATCAAGAGGGGTTCTCTGATACTGCATCAAATCATAATACTATATCCAATCTCGAATCTTGGTTCTTCCCAGAATTTGTGCAACTTTTTAACATATATAAGATTCAACCTTGGATCATTCCAATCAAATCACTCTTTTTTCATTTTAATAAAAATGAAAAAATAAATATAAATACAAAGAAAAATCCTCATGAATCGTCTAATAAAAAAGATCTTGAATTAGTAAATTACAAGCAGGAAGAACAAGAACAACAGGATCAAGGAAATCTTATATCGAATCTACGAAAACAAGAGAATAAAAAAGCTGTTGAAGAAGATTACGCAAGATTAGACATAGAAATTAAAAAGGGTAGAAAAAAAAAAAAATCTCAATATAAGAGAAAAAAACAAACGGAACTAGATTACTTTTTGAAAAAATATTTCCTTTTTCAATTAAGATGGGCTGATCCCTTGAATCAAAGAATAATGAACAATATTAGGGTATATTGTCTCCTACTTAGATTGATAAACCCAAAGGAAATTGCCATATCCTCGATTCAAAGAGGTGAAATAAATCTAGACGAAATGCTAATTCAAAAGGAGCTAGTTCTTACAGAATTGATAAGAAAGGGAATATTTATTATTGAACCAATTCGTCTATCTATAAGAAGGGACGGAAAATCTATTGTATATCAAACTATGGATATTTCATTGGTTGAGAAGAAGAAGCACCAAACAAATAGAAAATACGCAAAAAAAAGACATATTGAGAAAGAGGGGTTTGAAAAATCCATTCCACGATACAGCCACTTATTTTTTAGTGAAGACAAAAATCATTATGATTTCCTTATTCCTGAAAATATTCTATCTCCTAGGCATCGGAGAGAATTTCGAATTCTAATTTGTTTCAATTCACGGAATTGGAATGTTTTGGATAGAAATCCAAGATTTTGCAATGAAAAGAAAATAAAAAACTGTGGACAATTTTTGAATCAGAACAAGCATATTAACACCGATGCAAAAAATTTAATGAAATTCAAATTGTTTCTTTGGCCCAATTATCGATTAGAAGATTTAGCTTGTATGAATCGTTATTGGTTTGATACCAATAACAGCAGTCGTTTCAGTATGTCAAGAATACATATGTATTCACAATTCAGAATGAATTCAATTCAAATGCAAAATTAAAAAATTTTTATTTTGATATTTTTTTTATATTTTCTAGTGGATTTCCTACATATCGTGTGACATATTCTGTAGATGAAAGCCGAAATATATAGACTGTATAACATTAGAATTTCTAACACATGATGCTGATTTCATAGTGTATCCATTTTCACTAGGAGTAGCAGAACCTTTTTAGTTTAAGTAAAACTAAATCGTTCTATTTCGTGAATGCATATATTTATCAGACCCTTTTTATCCAATATCCAAATCCAATTTCGATTTATACTAGATGAAAATAACTGTCATAATAAATCTTATTATTTTTCCTGATCGGTAAAATTCACAGAAAATAAAAATTTTAATTTATTTTATGGTCAAAAATTCATTTATCTCAGTTATTCCACAAGAAGAAAAAGACGAAAATAGTGGGTCTGTTGAATTTCAAGTATTCCATTTCACCAGTAAGATACGGAGACTTACTTCACATTTAGAATTGCACAAAAGAGATTTTTTATCACAAAGGGGTCTGCGAATAATTCTGGGAAAACGTCAACGATTATTGACTTATTTGTCAAAGAAAAATAAAGTGCGTTATAAGAGATTAATGGATCAGTTAGATATTCGGGAACCAAAAACTCGTTAATTTAAATTAAATTTATTATTTGAGTTTATTATTATTTATTATTAGCCTTGTTATTTTTTTTTTTTTTATTAATTATTTATATTATATTTAATTATTTTAATTATTTTCTAATAATTAGAATAATTGATAATAATTATTTAATATTTAATAATATAATAGTTTTATTTTAGATTTATATTATAGTTATTTTTTATATTATTTTTATATTATAGTTATAATATTAGAATATTCTTATTTTAATTTTTTTTTTTGATAGAATTTACATTTTATATATGACTATATGAATATGAATAGGATTATTTAGAATTACTAGAATTATACTAAATTCAATTTCAATTAGGATAAATTAGGATATATATATATGAAAAATGAAAATATAATGAAAATATAATATATTTAATATTAAGAAAATAAACATGATTCGTATGTACAACTCATATTTCATGGTTATTCAAACGTAAATCAAAGGATCTTGGCCCTTTCTCATAAACAGATTTTAAAATCTATTGATTCTATAAATTTTAAAAAATCATTGATTCGTCTGGTATCTACAATAGAAAATATATGATTTCCATCATTTTCTAATTAAAATTTTATCAGATCGAAAATCTTTTGTGTTCAAAACTTAAATTTATAGACCCAATGTCGCATTCAGTAAAAATTTATGATACATGTATAGGGTGTACCCAATGTGTACGAGCTTGTCCCACGGATGTATTAGAAATGATACCTTGGGACGGATGTAAAGCTAAGCAAATTGCTTCCGCGCCAAGAACCGAGGATTGTGTAGGTTGTAAGAGATGTGAATCCGCTTGCCCAACGGATTTTTTGAGTGTCCGTGTTTATTTATGGCATGAAACAACTCGCAGCATGGGTCTTTCTTATTGATATGTAACAAAAAACTCCCCTTGAATCATTTGATTCCTCTTTACCGAGAAAACTCCGTACTCGAGAAAAGAAAATAAAAATATATTATTCTTCTCCCGAGCACGGAGTTTTCTGGTCAAAATTTATCTTGTCTTTATCACGAGTTATTTTACTTGGTTAACAATACTTCTGGTTTTGCCGATATTTGCGGGTTCTTCAATTGTCCTTTTCCTTCATAAAGGAAATAAGGCGTATAGGAGGGATACTATATGTATATGTATCCTGGAGCTCCCTCTAATGACCTATGTATTTTGTTCCAATTGGACGATCCATTAAACCAATTGAAGGAAGATTCTAAATGGATAAATATTTTTTTATTTTCACTGGAGACTGGGAATCGATGGACTTTCCATAGGACCCATTTTACTGACAGGATTTATCACTTGAACCAACAAACATTAGATTTCGAAAAATTAGCTAATCAATCATATCCCACAGCAGTGGAAATAATATTCCATTTTGGTTTTCTTATAGCTTATGCTGTCAAATCGCCGATGATACCCCTACATACATGATTACCAGATACCCACGGGGAAGCGCATTACAGTACATGTATGCTTCTAGCTGGAATCTTATTAAAGATGGGAACATATGGATTGATTCGGATCAATATGGAATTGTTAGCTCACGCTCATTCTAAATTCTCTCTCTGGTTGATCATAGTAGGAATAATACAAATCTTTTATGCAGCTTCAACATCTCTTGGTCAACGCAATTTTAAAAAGCATATTGCCTATTCTTACGTATCTCATATGGGTTTCATAATTATAGGAATTGGTTCTATAACTGGCATGGGACTCAATGGAGCCATTTTACAAATACTCTCTCATGGATTGATCGGTGCTGCACTTTTTTCTTAGCAGAAACGAGTTGGGATAGAATACGTTTTGTTTATCTCGACGAGATGGTGGGGAATATCTATCCCAATGGAAAAAATATTGATATTTACCATGTTTAGTAGTTTCTCGATGGCTTCTCTTGTATTACCAGGAATGAGTGGTTTTGTTGCAGAATTCTTAGTCTTTTTTGGAATAATTACTAACCAAAAATATCTTTTCATGCCAAAAATGTTAATTACTTTTGTAATAGCAATTGGAATGATATTAACTCCTATTTTTTTATTGTCTATGCTACGTCATATTTTCTATGAATACAAGCTATTCAATATACCAAACTATAAATTTTCATATTCTGGACCGCGAAAACTATTTCTTTCGATCTGTATCTTTCTACCTGTAATAGGAATTGAGATTTATCCTGATTTCGTTCTTCCGTTATCGGTTGACAAGGTACAAGTTATATTAGCTAATAATTTTTATTATTTTTATAGAAATATAGATACTAATTCTTTTTATAGCTTAGAAAATTCTAATTAATTAGAAGGAAAGTCTTATAATTCTTTGACTTTCATCTTTTCACGATTCTTCATTGTACAATGAAAAAAATGAAGAGTGAATTAGAATTGTAATGAAATACATCTAGAGTTTTTGAGAACCATTTGAATAATTCCTCCATTCAAACGGTTTTCAAAAACTCGCACAAATACTCATTGTCTATCAGACGATGTTTTTATGTGTTCTTCATGTAGTTTATTTTATTCAATTAGATATAAATGGGAATGAACCATAACTATGGAACCCGATTCCTAATAGATTGATCCCAAAATAGCATATCCAAATTAGGAGAAATCCTATAGAAGCCACAAATGCCGAATTTGTGCCTTGGTCTTGCAATTTTTTATTTGTTCTAATATGTAAATAGATTGCAAATATGGTCCAAGTAATAAATGCCCAAGTTTCCTTAGGATCCCAATTCCAATAAGAACCCCATGCTTCATTAGCCCATACTGCTCCAGAAAGAATGCCTATGGTTAAAAAGGTAAACCCTAAACTAATGACACGATAACTCCAATAATCCAAACGCTGAATTAATTGATATTTGTAAAAATTTAGAAATGAGAGAAAAGAAGTCTTTTTAAATACACTTTCTTTTTCGTTCAAATATTCTATCGTACCAACAAAGAAAAATGACTTCCTTAAGCTTATAAAATTCTTGTTAAAAAAAAAATCGATATTTTTTCGAAATGTAATCACTATAAGAGCAACTGATAATAATGATCCGCATAAAAGAACTGCATAGCTCAATAGCATCATACTGACATGCATCATTAACCAGTGAGACTGTAGAGCAGGTACTAATATTGCGGATTGATGCATTTCAATTGAAAGACCTGACGTGGCAAAACCTTGGGTAAAAATGGCACTTGGTGCAGTTATTGTGCTTAAATAATTTTTATGATTCCCAAGATATGGAATCATATGAATAATAGATAAATTCCACGAAAGGAAGATTAATGATTCATATAAATTACTTAAGGGAAAATGTCCTGAAGAAATCCAACGAATAACTAAAAACCCTGTTATAGAGAAAAAAGTAGCTATCATCCCCTTTTCTGACGAATTACGCAATCCTTCTATTTCATAGACTAATAAGTTCATCAAATGAATCATAATCACAATTGAGATGATCGAAAAGGAAATATGAGTTAATATATGTTCTAAGGTCACAAATATCATAAACATAAAAAAGGGTCCTTATTAAATAATAAATAATTGAAATTGGAGATTAAAATAAATATTAAAAAAAAATAAAAAATACAATACAATATACATTAATAATACATTAGTAAATGTCAATTATTTGTCTTCCAAGTCAAAAATATAAAATTTGAAGTTCTTTGAGACATATCAATTAAGATTTTTAAAAACGTTTTTTTGTCCCAATAAAAAACTTTTTGACTGTCCGGTAGAAACAGATTTAGCTAAAGAAAAAGCTTTTACTGCCGCTAAAGAGCCTTTTTTTTTCCAAGGATTTCTACGAATATGCTTTTTTGACATAGAAGTACGTTTTTTTGGAACTGCCATTCAAAGATAGGTGACTCATTTTTATCGTTGTATGTGAAAGACATATATTGTTCAAAATGGATTACTCTTTATTAGTCATTACCTATAGCGATTCCATCAATATCAATAATATAAGAGCATAACTTTGAAAAATAAATAAATAAAAAACGAATTAAAATTCAATATCAATATTCTTTAATATTTAATAAAAAATAAATATAAAATATAAAGAGATACATAATTGAACTATAATAAATTAATAGATCCTAAATCTATAAAACATAAATCTAAATGTAAATATATAAAATATCTATAAATTTTATAATCTTACTTTATAATATTACATAAATACAATCTAATGTTAAGGGAAAATATAATAAAATATAATTATTAAAAATAATTATAATTATATTAAATAATAATATATAATTTTATATTTTATATATAATATATATAATTTTATGCCGCCACTCGGACTCGAACCGAGATGCTCTAGCACTGCTTCCTAAGAGCAGCGTGTCTACCAATTTCACCATGGCGGCTTACCTGAAAGAATAATAATAAATTCATGTTGAATTGTCTATATTCAATAGAGTTTAGGAAACAATGAAGCAAAATGCATTTCCATTCATATGGAAATGTTCAAGTTCAATATCAAGAATATTCAGTTAGTATTTTCGTAAGTTCAGTTTTCATAATCAACTTTTCCATTTATGTATTATAAACTATAACTATAATAGAAACCTAGCTTTTTTTATTTTATTATTGTTTTATAATTATATATAATTATAAATTAATATTTATTATTATATTATATATCTATATTATATATATATTATAATAAGAATATTATTACATATATTATTATATATCATAATCATATTATATATTTAATTATTATATATTTATATTTAATTATTATATATATTATATATTATACATTTTATTTAATTTTATTTAATATTTAATTATATATTTCATTTAATTAATTATAACTTTATATTATTGATATTGAAATTGAATTCGTGAGAAGGTTTTTTCTTTCCTATTAATTGTACTTTTAAAAATATAAAAGCATAATTAGGATAAGACAACTAAAAATTTTAATATTTAATTATACTAAGATACTAAGATGTTAGGTGTCTAAATTATTAAATTATTATAAAGTATAAAGAAAAAATATCGATTTTTTTTTTAACAAGAATTTTATAAGCTTAAGGAAGTCATTTTTCTTTGTTGGTACGATAGAATATTTGAACGAAAAAGAAAGTGTATTTAAAAAGACTTCTTTTCTCTCATTTCTAAATTTTTACAAATATCAATTAATTCAGCGTTTGGATTATTGGAGTTATCGTGTCATTAGTTTAGGGTTTACCTTTTTAACCATAGGCATTCTTTCTGGAGCAGTATGGGCTAATGAAGCATGGGGTTCTTATTGGAATTGGGATCCTAAGGAAACTTGGGCATTTATTACTTGGACCATATTTGCAATCTATTTACATATTAGAACAAATAAAAAATTGCAAGACCAAGGCACAAATTCGGCATTTGTGGCTTCTATAGGATTTCTCCTAATTTGGATATGCTATTTTGGGATCAATCTATTAGGAATCGGGTTCCATAGTTATGGTTCATTCCCATTTATATCTAATTGAATAAAATAAACTACATGAAGAACACATAAAAACATCGTCTGATAGACAATGAGTATTTGTGCGAGTTTTTGAAAACCGTTTGAATGGAGGAATTATTCAAATGGTTCTCAAAAACTCTAGATGTATTTCATTACAATTCTAATTCACTCTTCATTTTTTTCATTGTACAATGAAGAATCGTGAAAAGATGAAAGTCAAAGAATTATAAGACTTTCCTTCTAATTAATTAGAATTTTCTAAGCTATAAAAAGAATTAGTATCTATATTTCTATAAAAATAATAAAAATTATTAGCTAATATAACTTGTACCTTGTCAACCGATAACGGAAGAACGAAATCAGGATAAATCTCAATTCCTATTACAGGTAGAAAGATACAGATCGAAAGAAATAGTTTTCGCGGTCCAGAATATGAAAATTTATAGTTTGGTATATTGAATAGCTTGTATTCATAGAAAATATGACGTAGCATAGACAATAAAAAAATAGGAGTTAATATCATTCCAATTGCTATTACAAAAGTAATTAACATTTTTGGCATGAAAAGATATTTTTGGTTAGTAATTATTCCAAAAAAGACTAAGAATTCTGCAACAAAACCACTCATTCCTGGTAATACAAGAGAAGCCATCGAGAAACTACTAAACATGGTAAATATCAATATTTTTTCCATTGGGATAGATATTCCCCACCATCTCGTCGAGATAAACAAAACGTATTCTATCCCAACTCGTTTCTGCTAAGAAAAAAGTGCAGCACCGATCAATCCATGAGAGAGTATTTGTAAAATGGCTCCATTGAGTCCCATGCCAGTTATAGAACCAATTCCTATAATTATGAAACCCATATGAGATACGTAAGAATAGGCAATATGCTTTTTAAAATTGCGTTGACCAAGAGATGTTGAAGCTGCATAAAAGATTTGTATTATTCCTACTATGATCAACCAGAGAGAGAATTTAGAATGAGCGTGAGCTAACAATTCCATATTGATCCGAATCAATCCATATGTTCCCATCTTTAATAAGATTCCAGCTAGAAGCATACATGTACTGTAATGCGCTTCCCCGTGGGTATCTGGTAATCATGTATGTAGGGGTATCATCGGCGATTTGACAGCATAAGCTATAAGAAAACCAAAATGGAATATTATTTCCACTGCTGTGGGATATGATTGATTAGCTAATTTTTCGAAATCTAATGTTTGTTGGTTCAAGTGATAAATCCTGTCAGTAAAATGGGTCCTATGGAAAGTCCATCGATTCCCAGTCTCCAGTGAAAATAAAAAAATATTTATCCATTTAGAATCTTCCTTCAATTGGTTTAATGGATCGTCCAATTGGAACAAAATACATAGGTCATTAGAGGGAGCTCCAGGATACATATACATATAGTATCCCTCCTATACGCCTTATTTCCTTTATGAAGGAAAAGGACAATTGAAGAACCCGCAAATATCGGCAAAACCAGAAGTATTGTTAACCAAGTAAAATAACTCGTGATAAAGACAAGATAAATTTTGACCAGAAAACTCCGTGCTCGGGAGAAGAATAATATATTTTTATTTTCTTTTCTCGAGTACGGAGTTTTCTCGGTAAAGAGGAATCAAATGATTCAAGGGGAGTTTTTTGTTACATATCAATAAGAAAGACCCATGCTGCGAGTTGTTTCATGCCATAAATAAACACGGACACTCAAAAAATCCGTTGGGCAAGCGGATTCACATCTCTTACAACCTACACAATCCTCGGTTCTTGGCGCGGAAGCAATTTGCTTAGCTTTACATCCGTCCCAAGGTATCATTTCTAATACATCCGTGGGACAAGCTCGTACACATTGGGTACACCCTATACATGTATCATAAATTTTTACTGAATGCGACATTGGGTCTATAAATTTAAGTTTTGAACACAAAAGATTTTCGATCTGATAAAATTTTAATTAGAAAATGATGGAAATCATATATTTTCTATTGTAGATACCAGACGAATCAATGATTTTTTAAAATTTATAGAATCAATAGATTTTAAAATCTGTTTATGAGAAAGGGCCAAGATCCTTTGATTTACGTTTGAATAACCATGAAATATGAGTTGTACATACGAATCATGTTTATTTTCTTAATATTAAATATATTATATTTTCATTATATTTTCATTTTTCATATATATATATCCTAATTTATCCTAATTGAAATTGAATTTAGTATAATTCTAGTAATTCTAAATAATCCTATTCATATTCATATAGTCATATATAAAATGTAAATTCTATCAAAAAAAAAAATTAAAATAAGAATATTCTAATATTATAACTATAATATAAAAATAATATAAAAAATAACTATAATATAAATCTAAAATAAAACTATTATATTATTAAATATTAAATAATTATTATCAATTATTCTAATTATTAGAAAATAATTAAAATAATTAAATATAATATAAATAATTAATAAAAAAAAAAAAAATAACAAGGCTAATAATAAATAATAATAAACTCAAATAATAAATTTAATTTAAATTAACGAGTTTTTGGTTCCCGAATATCTAACTGATCCATTAATCTCTTATAACGCACTTTATTTTTCTTTGACAAATAAGTCAATAATCGTTGACGTTTTCCCAGAATTATTCGCAGACCCCTTTGTGATAAAAAATCTCTTTTGTGCAATTCTAAATGTGAAGTAAGTCTCCGTATCTTACTGGTGAAATGGAATACTTGAAATTCAACAGACCCACTATTTTCGTCTTTTTCTTCTTGTGGAATAACTGAGATAAATGAATTTTTGACCATAAAATAAATTAAAATTTTTATTTTCTGTGAATTTTACCGATCAGGAAAAATAATAAGATTTATTATGACAGTTATTTTCATCTAGTATAAATCGAAATTGGATTTGGATATTGGATAAAAAGGGTCTGATAAATATATGCATTCACGAAATAGAACGATTTAGTTTTACTTAAACTAAAAAGGTTCTGCTACTCCTAGTGAAAATGGATACACTATGAAATCAGCATCATGTGTTAGAAATTCTAATGTTATACAGTCTATATATTTCGGCTTTCATCTACAGAATATGTCACACGATATGTAGGAAATCCACTAGAAAATATAAAAAAAATATCAAAATAAAAATTTTTTAATTTTGCATTTGAATTGAATTCATTCTGAATTGTGAATACATATGTATTCTTGACATACTGAAACGACTGCTGTTATTGGTATCAAACCAATAACGATTCATACAAGCTAAATCTTCTAATCGATAATTGGGCCAAAGAAACAATTTGAATTTCATTAAATTTTTTGCATCGGTGTTAATATGCTTGTTCTGATTCAAAAATTGTCCACAGTTTTTTATTTTCTTTTCATTGCAAAATCTTGGATTTCTATCCAAAACATTCCAATTCCGTGAATTGAAACAAATTAGAATTCGAAATTCTCTCCGATGCCTAGGAGATAGAATATTTTCAGGAATAAGGAAATCATAATGATTTTTGTCTTCACTAAAAAATAAGTGGCTGTATCGTGGAATGGATTTTTCAAACCCCTCTTTCTCAATATGTCTTTTTTTTGCGTATTTTCTATTTGTTTGGTGCTTCTTCTTCTCAACCAATGAAATATCCATAGTTTGATATACAATAGATTTTCCGTCCCTTCTTATAGATAGACGAATTGGTTCAATAATAAATATTCCCTTTCTTATCAATTCTGTAAGAACTAGCTCCTTTTGAATTAGCATTTCGTCTAGATTTATTTCACCTCTTTGAATCGAGGATATGGCAATTTCCTTTGGGTTTATCAATCTAAGTAGGAGACAATATACCCTAATATTGTTCATTATTCTTTGATTCAAGGGATCAGCCCATCTTAATTGAAAAAGGAAATATTTTTTCAAAAAGTAATCTAGTTCCGTTTGTTTTTTTCTCTTATATTGAGATTTTTTTTTTTTTCTACCCTTTTTAATTTCTATGTCTAATCTTGCGTAATCTTCTTCAACAGCTTTTTTATTCTCTTGTTTTCGTAGATTCGATATAAGATTTCCTTGATCCTGTTGTTCTTGTTCTTCCTGCTTGTAATTTACTAATTCAAGATCTTTTTTATTAGACGATTCATGAGGATTTTTCTTTGTATTTATATTTATTTTTTCATTTTTATTAAAATGAAAAAAGAGTGATTTGATTGGAATGATCCAAGGTTGAATCTTATATATGTTAAAAAGTTGCACAAATTCTGGGAAGAACCAAGATTCGAGATTGGATATAGTATTATGATTTGATGCAGTATCAGAGAACCCCTCTTGATGCATTCCCATGCAATCAAAAAAGTTTCTTTTTTGATTGCATGGTTTGATGTCTTGACGAACCGTAGTAGAAAAAAGATCTTTTTTTTTCATTTTTTTTAAATTTTTAATTTCAGTCTTAGTATTTTTATGAATCGTCATGCCAATATGTGCATTGGTCCAGATCTCAATATTCTTTCTAAAACAAAAATGAGGAATTCTACAATCAAAATATTTTCTATCCAAATTTATATTCCTATCAATAATATATCCTTTTTCTAGATAATTATTACTAGGTATACTTACTAATACATAAAATGATTCGGGTTTCGATGTATTGAAATGATATGGAATTTCTCGATCCCCGTTTATTTCAAATTCTAATGTTGATCCATAAATATATGAATTAGGAGGACTTATGTATTTATATGATAAAAGATCATATCTGTGATTTTTTTTCCATTTTTCTTTTTGACTCATAAAAGAATCCGCTGCATAGTTATTTTTTTTCATGGAATGAATGAATTGGTATTTTTTATATAAATCCAATTGGATTGATTCCTTGTTTTGGTTTTGAATCATACAGCGTTGATTGATTCTATTTCGCCATTCTTTAGTTACTAATCGAGACCATTTTTTTTGAGATGGATCGTATTGATAATGACCTTTTAACCAGTTTTTCCATTCGTTCATTACATACGAATGAATTTTATTATGTCTTGATTTGGAATCAAATATTCCGTGTATCATTATCATACAAGAGTCTTTTAATTTTTCCTTAAAAAAAGGAGAGTTTCCTTTATATTGAAATACAGGTCTCAAGCGATCCTTATTAAGTAATTGGGTTTGTGATAATTTGTAAAATACATATGCTTGAGATAGGGAAGATAAGTTCCAATAAGTATCGGAATTTGGATTCCTATTCTCAGTACTATAAGTATTTGAAAACAACTTTTTTATAGTCAAACCAAAATTAAACTTCATTGTATTTTGATTTGTTTCATCAATTCCTTCTTGTTCTTTATTTCTTTTATTGTTGTAAATGGATTTATTAAAGATATTTTTTTTTGATTTAAAGAAAAGTTTTGCATTGATCTTAGGAATGCTAATGGTACATAGTAAAATATCTATGTATATTTTTTCAATGAATGATTTTATAAAGTAGTGCGATTTACGCATTAATCGGATATTTTTCCTTTTTAAGATTTTCAAAGATTCCGGCCTTTTATTATCATAAATTATAACTATATCTTTTTTTTTTTCTTTTTCGTTTCGTTCTATTTGATTCCTGATTTTTATTGTCTTATCAGAAAGATCTTTCATTCTTCTTTCTATTAGTGAATAATTTAACCAATTTTTTGGTCGAATTCGAACAGATGATTCGCGAAGAATCTTTTTATTTTTTTGTAAATCTTTTTCGTTTTCCTTCATTTCATATACTTTTTCTTTCCTCAACTCAAATAAAAAAATTGGATTTATTTTTTCCAATTTTTTCATTATGAGTTTGATAACTATAAATATTTTAGTGACCCATTTTGTTTTTTCTTTTCTAACTTTTATAAATATAAAGGATTTTATTCTTTCCTTCAAAAAGTTTATAACTTGTAAAATCTTATTTTTTACCCTTCTATTTCTTTTTTTGAGTTCTTTATAAATAGGTTCAAAAAAAGAAGGTCGTTTTCGGGGAGAACCAAAGGGAAGTTCTGCTTCCATTCCCCAGACTGTTAAAAAACAAAAATTTTTGTTTTTATATTTTGAATCTCCTCGATCTCTATGATGAGATCGTACCTTAGCTTTTCGCCAAGGTTTTAGACAGAAAGGATATAGAATCTTTATCTGAATGCCGTCTGTTAACCAATCTTGGGGAAATTCTGTTTCTGATAATTGAACACCATTATAGGTGCATTTAATATGCATTTCTCTATTCCATTCCTTCAAATCCTCGTACCACTCGGGGAATTGAAATAATAACATACGTAAAATATTTTTAGCTATTATAAATGAAGGCAATATAATGTATTTTCTAAAAAAAGATTGGATTA